GTCCCAGTAGCTTACAATAAAGCATGGCACTGAAGATGCCAAGATGGTTACTACACATAACCCACGGACAAAAGACTTAGTCCTAACCTTGCTGTTAACTCTTGCTAAACATATACATGCAAGTATCCGCGCCCCAGTGTAAATGCCCTTAATTTCTTACTAAGATAATAGGAGCTGGTATCAGGCACACTCACCTAGCTGTAGCCCAAGACACCTTGCTCTGCCACACCCCCACGGGCACTCAGCAGTAATTAACATTAAGCAATAAGTGTAAACTTGACTTAGTTATAGCATACCTCAGGGTTGGTAAATCTTGTGCCAGCCGCCGCGGTCATACAAGAGACCCAAGCTAACAGCATCCGGCGTAAAGAGCGGGTACTTACTATCTAAGCAACTAGGATTAAATCGCAACTGAGCTGTCATAAGCCCAAGATACGCCTAAAGCCATCCCCAAGACGACCCTAGCGCCCACGACTGACTAACCCCCGCGAAAGCCAGGGCTCAAACTGGGATTAGATACCCCACTATGCCTGGCCCTAAATCTTGATACTTACCTTACCAAAGTATCCGCCCGAGAACTACGAGCACAAACGCTTAAAACTCTAAGGACTTGGCGGTGCCCCAAACCCACCTAGAGGAGCCTGTTCTATAATCGATAACCCACGCTACACCCCACCACTCCTTGCCCCAACAGCCTACATACCGCCGTCTCCAGCTCACCTCTTCTGAGAGCTTAATAGTGAGCCCAATAGCCCCTCCCGCTAAAAAGACAGGTCAAGGTATAGCTTATGGAGTGGCAGAAATGGGCTACATTTTCTAGAATAGAAAATCAATTTACGGAAAGGGGTGTGAAATAACCCCTGGAAGGCGGATTTAGTAGTAAACTGGGACAATAAAGCCCTATTTAAGCTGGCCCTGAGGCACGTACATACCGCCCGTCACCCTCCTCGCAGGCTATACCCCCACATAACTAATAACCCACTATGCCAAAGATGAGGTAAGTCGTAACAAGGTAAGTGTACCGGAAGGTGCACTTAGCATACCGGGGCGTAGCTATAATATAAAGCATTCAGCCTACACCTGAAAGATACCTTCCACTCCTAGGTCGCCCTGAAGCCAGACTCTAGCCTAACCACACCACTCACCTACCAACTAAAAATTACCTTTCCTCACAAACTAAAACATTCTCTTAGCTTAGTATAGGCGATAGAAAAGCTCCCTAGCGCGATAGAGACCTGTACCGTAAGGGAAAGATGAAATAGTAATGAAACCTTAAGCAACATACAGCAAAGATAAACCCTTGTACCTCTTGCATCATGGTTTAGCAAGAATAACCAAGCGAAATGGACTTAAGCTTGCCTTCCCGAAACCCAAGCGAGCTACTTGTAGGCAGCTACCCCTGAGCGAACCCGTCTCTGTTGCAAAAGAGTGGGATGACCTACTAGTAGAGGTGAAAAGCCAACCGAGCTGGGTGATAGCTGGTTGCCTGTAAAACGAATCTAAGTTCACCCTTAATTTCTCTCCAAGGACCCTAATCAACCCTCACGTAGCGAATTAAGAGTAATCTAAAGGAGGTACAGCTCCTTTAAAGAAGAACACAGCCTCCCACAGCGGATAATGCAAATCACCTCCCCAGCCTGTAGGCCTTTAAGCAGCCACCAACAAAGAGTGCGTCAAAGCTTCCCCCCAAAAAAATATAAAAACAACATGACTCCCTCCCTACTAACAGGCTAACCTATCACAATAGGAGAATAAATGCTAAAATGAGTAACTAGGGCCACCCCTCTCAAGCGCAAACTTACATCACCACATTATTACCAGAGCTTAATTAATACTACAACCTAAACAAGCCCCAACATTAAAACCGCCCTGTTACCCCAACTCAGGAGCGCCCACTAGAAAGACTAAAATCTGTAAAAGGAACTAGGCAAACCTAAGACCCGACTGTTTACCAAAAACATAGCCTTCAGCAGCCCAAGTATTGAAGGTGATGCCTGCCCAGTGACCTCCAGTTCAACGGCCGCGGTATCCTAACCGTGCGAAGGTAGCGCAATCAATTGTCCCATAAATCGAGACTTGTATGAATGGCTAAACGAGGCCTTAACTGTCTCTTACAGATAGTCAGTGAAATTGATCTCCCTGTACAAAAGCAGGAATATATACATAAGACGAGAAGACCCTGTGGAACTTAAAAATAAGCGGCCACTATATATAAACACACACCTACCAGGCCCACAGCTACAAACCCAATTGCTGGCCACCATTTTTCGGTTGGGGCGACCTTGGAGAAAAGAAAAACCTCCAAAAATAAGACCACACCTCTTAACCAAGAGCAACCCCTCAACGTACTAATAGTAACCAGATCCAATAGAAATTGACCAATGGACCAAGCTACCCCAGGGATAACAGCGCAATCTCTCCTGAGAGCCCCTATCGACGGAGAGGTTTACGACCTCGATGTTGGATCAGGACATCCTAATGGTGCAGCCGCTATTAAGGGTTCGTTTGTTCAACGATTAATAGTCCTACGTGATCTGAGTTCAGACCGGAGCAATCCAGGTCGGTTTCTATCTATGTGACACTTTCCTTAGTACGAAAGGACCGGGAAAGTAAGGCCAATACCACAAGCACGCCTTCTCCTCAAATAATGACCCCAACTAAATTATAAAAGGAACCTCCATATAAACCCCAAACCCTAGAAAAGGGTCGCTAGCGTGGCAGAGCCCGGCAAATGCAAAAGGCTTAAGCCCTTTACCCAGAGGTTCAAGTCCTCTCCCTAGCCCCACCTCCAATGACCAACCTTTCCACCCTAACTTGCCTTGCTATAACCTTATCCTACGCAATCCCAATCCTAATTGCCGTGGCCTTCCTCACACTAGTAGAACGCAAAGTCTTAAGCTACATACAAGCCCGAAAAGGGCCAAACATCGTAGGGCCCTTTGGTCTACTACAACCCGTAGCCGATGGCGTAAAACTATTCATCAAAGAACCAATCCGCCCATCTACCTCCTCCCCCCTCCTCTTCACTATAACACCCATACTAGCCCTCCTCCTAGCACTAACCATTTGAATTCCCCTACCCCTACCCTTCTCCCTCGCCGACCTGAATCTCGGTCTACTCTTCCTTCTAGCCATGTCAAGCCTAGGAGTGTACTCAATCCTATGGTCCGGATGAGCTTCCAACTCAAAATACGCACTAATTGGAGCTCTCCGGGCAGTAGCACAGACTATCTCCTACGAAGTCACACTAGCTATCATCCTTCTATCTGTAATCCTCTTAAGCGGCAACTATACCCTGCACACACTTACTACTACCCAAGAACCCCTCTACCTCATCTTCTCCTCCTGACCCCTCATAATAATATGATACATTTCTACCCTGGCCGAAACAAACCGAGCCCCCTTCGACCTCACAGAAGGAGAGTCCGAACTAGTCTCAGGCTTCAACGTAGAGTACGCCGCAGGGCCATTCGCCCTATTCTTCCTAGCCGAGTACGCAAATATTATATTAATAAACACACTAACCACAATTCTATTCCTAAACCCAAGCTCATTAAACCTCCCCCCACAACTATTCACAATAACCCTGGCAGCAAAAATCCTACTTCTCTCCTCTGGCTTCCTATGAATCCGCGCCTCCTACCCACGCTTCCGCTATGACCAACTCATACACCTTCTCTGAAAAAACTTCCTCCCTCTAACACTAGCACTATGCCTCTGACACATTAGCATACCAACCTCTTACGCAGGAGTACCCCCTTGCTTAAGGAAATGTGCCTGAATGCAAAGGGTCACTATGATAAAGTGAACATAGAGGTACACTAACCCTCTCATTTCCTAAGAGCCTAGACCTTAGAAAAGTAGGAATCGAACCTACACAGAAGAGATCAAAACCCTCCATACTTCCTTTATATTATTTTCTAGCAGGGTCAGCTAACAAAGCTATCGGGCCCATACCCCGAAAATGATGGTTCAACTCCTTCCTCTGCTAATGAACCCTCTCACAAAACTAATCTCCTCCCTAAGCCTAATCCTAGGCACAACCATTACAATCTCAAGCACCCACTGAATAATAGCCTGAACCGGACTAGAACTCAACACCCTCGCTATCATCCCATTCATTTCAAAATCCCACCACCCCCGGGCCATCGAAGCCACAATCAAGTATTTCCTAGTACAAGCAACAGCCTCCACACTCCTCCTATTCTCAAGCATAACAAACGCATGGTCTTCAGGCCAATGAGACATCACCCAACTAACCCACCCTACCTCCTCCCTACTCCTAACAGTAGCAATTGCAATAAAACTTGGACTAGTGCCCTTTCACTTCTGATTCCCAGAAGTACTACAAGGCTCGTCCCTAATCACCGCCCTATTCCTTTCTACAATAATGAAATTTCCCCCAGTCACCCTCCTCCTCCTGACTACCCACTCACTCAACCCAACACTGCTAACTGCCCTAGCCATTGCTTCCGTAGCCCTTGGAGGGTGAATAGGCCTGAATCAAACACAACTCCGAAAACTCCTAGCCTTCTCATCCATTGCCCACTTAGGATGAATAACCGCAGTAATTATCTACAACCCTAAACTTGCCCTCCTAACTTTCTACTTATACGTCCTAGCAACAACCACCGTATTCCTCGCTCTCAATTCAACCAAAACCCTAAAATTAACAACACTAATGACATCCTGAACAAAATCCCCCACACTAAACGCAACCCTCATGCTAGTCCTACTCTCCCTAGCAGGTCTCCCACCACTAACAGGCTTCCTACCCAAATGACTAATTATCCAAGAACTAACCAAACAAGAAATAGCCACAACAGCTACAATCCTCGCTATCCTCTCCCTCCTAGGATTATTCTTCTACCTCCGCCTCGCATACCACTCAACAATCACATTGCCTCCCAACTCTACAAACCACATAAAACACTGACACTTCACCAAACCAACAAACACCACAGCCGCCATCCTTGCTACCCTATCCACGCTAATCCTACCACTCTCCCCCCTAATCCTAGCAGCCACCTAGAAACTTAGGATAACCACCAAACCGAAGGCCTTCAAAGCCTTAAATAAGAGTTAAACCCTCTTAGTTTCTGCTAAGATCCGCAGGATACTACCCTGCATCCTCTGAATGCAACCCAGACACTTTAATTAAGCTAGGACCTTACCTAGATAGATGGGCCTTGATCCCATAAAACTCTAGTTAACAGCTAGATGCTCCAACCAGCAAGCTTCTACCTAACAGACCCTGGCACATTCTTAATGCGCATCAATGAGCTTGCAACTCAACATGAACTTCACCACAGGGCCGATAAGAAGAGGAATTAAACCCCTGTAAAAAGGACTACAGCCTAACGCTTAAACACTCAGCCATCTTACCTGTGACATTTATCAATCGATGATTATTCTCAACCAATCACAAAGACATCGGCACCCTATACCTAATCTTCGGTGCCTGAGCCGGTATAGTCGGCACCGCCCTCAGCCTACTTATTCGTGCAGAACTCGGCCAACCAGGTACACTCCTAGGTGACGACCAGATCTACAACGTAATCGTTACCGCACATGCCTTCGTAATAATTTTCTTTATAGTTATACCAATTATGATCGGAGGCTTCGGAAACTGACTTGTTCCACTCATAATCGGCGCCCCCGATATAGCCTTCCCACGCATAAACAACATAAGCTTCTGACTACTTCCTCCATCCTTCCTCCTTCTCCTAGCCTCCTCAACAGTAGAAGCAGGAGCCGGCACTGGATGAACTGTCTATCCCCCACTAGCTGGCAACATAGCCCATGCCGGAGCTTCAGTAGACCTAGCCATCTTCTCCCTACACTTAGCCGGAGTCTCGTCCATTCTAGGAGCAATCAACTTTATCACAACCGCCATCAACATAAAGCCCCCAGCCCTCTCCCAGTACCAAACACCCCTATTCGTATGATCTGTCCTCATTACCGCTGTCCTTCTACTACTCTCACTTCCAGTCCTAGCCGCCGGCATTACCATACTACTTACAGACCGAAACCTAAACACAACATTCTTTGACCCCGCCGGCGGAGGTGATCCCATCCTATACCAACATCTCTTCTGATTCTTCGGGCACCCAGAAGTTTACATCCTAATCCTGCCCGGCTTCGGAATTATCTCCCACGTAGTAACATACTACGCAGGCAAGAAAGAACCATTCGGTTACATAGGAATAGTATGAGCCATACTATCGATCGGATTCCTAGGGTTCATCGTATGAGCTCATCACATATTTACAGTAGGAATAGACGTAGACACCCGAGCATACTTCACATCTGCCACTATAATCATTGCTATCCCAACTGGTATTAAAGTCTTCAGCTGACTAGCAACGCTCCACGGAGGAACTATCAAATGAGACCCTCCAATATTATGAGCCCTTGGCTTCATCTTCCTCTTTACCATCGGAGGCCTAACAGGAATCGTCCTAGCAAACTCCTCACTAGACATCGCCCTGCACGACACATACTATGTAGTTGCCCACTTCCACTACGTCCTCTCAATAGGAGCTGTCTTTGCCATTCTAGCAGGATTCACCCACTGATTCCCTCTATTAACTGGTTTCACCCTCCACCCCACATGAGCTAAAGCCCACTTCGGAGTTATATTCACAGGAGTAAATCTAACTTTCTTCCCACAACACTTCCTAGGCCTCGCCGGAATACCTCGACGATACTCCGACTACCCAGACGCCTATACCCTATGAAATACCCTATCCTCTATCGGCTCACTAATCTCAATAACAGCCGTAATCATACTAATATTCATCATCTGAGAAGCCTTTGCCTCAAAACGAAAAATCCTACAACCAGAACTAACCACAACCAATGTCGAATGAATCCACGGCTGCCCACCTCCATACCACACCTTTGAAGAACCAGCCTTTGTCCAAGTACAAGAAAGGAAGGAATCGAACCCTCGTACACTGGTTTCAAGCCAGCCGCATCTAACCACCTATGCTTCTTTCTTCCATGGAGTGTTAGTAAAACAATTACATAACCTTGTCAAAGTTAAATTACAGGTGAAAGCCCTGCACACCCCACCATGGCCAACCCCTCCCAACTCGGCTTCCAAGACGCCTCATCCCCCATCATAGAAGAACTCGTTGAATTCCACGACCACGCCCTAATAGTCGCACTAGCAATCTGCAGCCTAGTCCTGTATCTCCTAGCACTTATACTAATAGAAAAACTATCCTCAAATACCGTAGATGCCCAAGAAATCGAACTAATCTGAACAATCCTACCAGCAATTGTCCTCATCATACTAGCTCTTCCATCCTTACAAATCCTATACATGATAGATGAAATCAACGAACCAGACCTCACACTAAAAGCCATCGGCCACCAATGATACTGAACCTACGAATATACAGACTTCAAGGACCTAACATTCGACTCTTACATAATCCCAACAACGGACCTTCCACTAGGACACTTTCGACTACTAGAAGTCGATCACCGCGTAATCATCCCAATAGAGTCCCCCATTCGCATTATTGTTACAGCTAACGACGTACTCCATGCCTGAGCAATCCCCGCACTAGGCGTAAAAACTGATGCAATCCCAGGACGACTAAACCAAACATCATTCATTACCACTCGACCTGGAATTTTCTACGGTCAATGTTCAGAAATCTGCGGAGCCAACCACAGCTACATACCAATCGTAGTAGAATCAACCCCCCTAACCCACTTCGAACACTGATCTTCACTCATATCTTCCTAATCATTAAGAAGCTATGCAACAGCACTAGCCTTTTAAGCTAGAGAAAGAGGGCCTCCCCCTCCTTAATGGTATGCCTCAACTCAACCCAACACCATGATTTCTCATCATAGCACTATCATGATTAACCTTCACAATAATCATCCAACCCAAACTCCTACCCTTTATTCCCACTAATACTCCCTCTACCAAACCCACTACAATTACCCACACCCCCTCCTGAAACTGACCATGAACTTAAGCTTCTTCGACCAATTTACAAGCCCACATCTCCTAGGTATCCCACTTATCCTAATCTCAACACTATTCCCCACCCTACTACTCCCCTCCCCCACTAACCGATGAATCACTAACCGCCTCTCTACCCTCCAACTATGATTTATTCACCTGACCACAAAACAACTAATACTGCCCCTAAACAAAGGAGGACATAAATGAGCTCTAATCCTAACATCATTAATACTGCTACTACTTATAATCAACTTACTAGGTCTCCTACCATACACATTTACCCCTACTACCCAACTATCAATAAACATAGCCCTCGCCTTCCCCCTCTGACTGGCCACCCTTCTCACAGGACTACGAAATCAACCTACAATATCCTTAGGCCACCTCCTACCCGAAGGAACCCCAACACCACTAATCCCCGCTTTAATCCTAATCGAAACCGTCAGCCTACTTATCCGACCCCTAGCCCTAGGTGTCCGCCTCACAGCTAACCTAACAGCAGGACATCTTCTAATCCAACTTATCTCCACTGCCACCACTACACTACTCCCAATTCTCCCAACAGTATCCACCCTAACTGCACTAATCCTACTACTACTAACTATCCTAGAAATCGCAGTAGCCATAATCCAAGCCTACGTCTTCGTTCTCCTCCTAAGCCTATACCTACAAGAAAACATCTAATGGCCCACCAAGCACACTCCTACCACATAGTAGACCCCAGCCCCTGACCTATCTTCGGCGCAGCAGCTGCCCTACTCACTACCTCAGGACTCATCATATGATTCCACTACAACTCCTCCCAACTCCTATCCCTAGGCCTCCTCTCTATACTCCTAGTTATACTACAATGATGACGAGACATTGTACGAGAAAGCACTTTCCAAGGCCACCACACCCCAACCGTCCAAAAAGGACTGCGATACGGAATAATCCTATTCATTACATCCGAAGCATTCTTCTTTCTTGGCTTCTTCTGAGCATTCTTCCACTCCAGCCTAGCTCCCACCCCAGAACTAGGTGGACAATGACCCCCAACAGGAATCAACCCCCTTAATCCCCTAGAAGTACCCCTACTAAACACAGCAATCCTCCTCGCCTCAGGTGTTACCGTAACATGAGCACACCACAGCATCATAGAGCGCAATCGAAAACAAGCAATCCACGCACTCACCCTAACTATTCTCCTAGGCTTCTACTTCACAGCACTACAAGCAATAGAATACTACGAAGCGCCATTCTCAATCGCCGATGGCGTATACGGCTCAACTTTCTTTGTCGCCACAGGCTTCCACGGACTACACGTGATCATTGGATCCTCCTTCCTATCCATCTGCCTCCTACGCCTAATCAACTTCCACTTCACATCCAGCCATCACTTCGGATTCGAAGCAGCCGCCTGATACTGACACTTCGTAGACGTTATCTGATTATTCCTCTACATAACCATTTACTGATGAGGATCTTGCTCTTCTAGTATACTAATTACAATTGACTTCCAATCTATAGAATCTGGTGCAACCCCAGAGAAGAGTAATCAACATAATCACCTTCATACTCACACTATCCCTTACCCTAAGCGCTATCCTAATTACATTAAACCTCTGACTCGCCCAAACAAACCCAGACTCAGAAAAACTATCGCCATACGAGTGCGGCTTTGACCCCCTAGGATCTGCCCGACTGCCATTCTCAATCCGATTCTTCCTCGTAGCCATCCTATTCCTACTATTCGATCTAGAAATCGCACTCCTACTCCCACTACCATGAGCCACCCAACTTCAATCGCCCACCACCACTCTAACCTGAGCCTCCATCATCATTTCCCTTCTCACATTAGGACTAATCTACGAATGACTCCAAGGAGGCCTAGAATGAGCTGAATAAACCCAGAAAGGTAGTCTAACCAAGACAGTTGATTTCGGCTCAACAAATCATAGATCAACCCTATGCCTCTCTTCATGTCACTCCTTCACCTAAGCTTCTATTCCTCCTTCACCCTAAGTTGTCTAGGCCTAGCCTTCCACCGCACCCACCTAATCTCCGCTCTACTATGTCTAGAGAGCATAATACTCTCCATATATGTCGCTCTATCAATCTGACCTATTGAAACCCAAATAACATCCATTGCCCTAACCCCCGTATTCATACTAACATTTTCAGCCTGCGAAGCAGGCACTGGCCTAGCCATACTAGTCGCCTCCACACGCACCCACGGATCCGACCACCTACATAACCTAAACCTCCTACAATGCTAAAAATCCTCCTCCCAACAATCATACTCCTCCCCACAGCCCTCCTATCTCCCCAAAAACTCCTATGAACCAACACCACTACCCACAGCCTCTTAATCGCCACTATCAGCCTCCACTGACTACTCCCCACATACTACCCCCATAAAAACCTCACCCAATGAATAAGCACGGACCAAATCTCATCCCCCCTACTAGTCCTATCCTGCTGACTACTACCACTTATAATCCTAGCGAGCCAAAACCACCTACAGCACGAACCACTAACCCGCAAACGAACCTTCATCACTACCTTAATCACCGTACAACCTCTTCTCCTCCTAGCATTCTCAGCTACCGAACTAATACTATTCTACATCACATTCGAAGCAACCCTAATCCCCACCCTAATCCTAATCACACGCTGAGGAAGCCAACCAGAACGCCTAAGCGCAGGCATCTATCTACTATTCTACACCCTTATCAGCTCCCTGCCACTACTAGTTACAATCTTATACCTCCACACACACATCGGCACCCTTCATCTCACAATACTCAAACTATCTCACCCCGCACTCACCACTTCTTGAACTGATCTTCTACTAAGCTTGGCCCTACTAATAGCATTCATAGTAAAAGCTCCCCTATACGGTCTCCACCTATGACTACCCAAAGCCCACGTAGAAGCCCCAATCGCAGGATCCATACTACTCGCTGCCCTACTCCTAAAACTAGGAGGCTATGGCATCATACGTCTAACCCTTCTAATCGGCCCTCTCCCATCACACCTACACTACCCCTTCCTCACTCTAGCCCTTTGAGGAGCATTAATAACCAGCTCAATCTGCTTACGCCAAACTGACCTAAAGTCTCTCATCGCCTATTCCTCCGTAAGCCACATAGGCCTAGTCATTGCCGCAAGTATTCTCCAAACCCACTGATCTTTCTCAGGAGCAATAATCCTAATAATCTCCCACGGCCTCACCTCCTCAATACTATTCTGCCTAGCAAATACAACTTACGAACGCACCCACAGCCGAATCCTCCTCTTAACACGAGGCCTACAACCCCTCCTACCACTTATAGCTACCTGATGACTACTAGCCAACCTCACAAACATAGCCCTACCACCAACCACAAACCTGATAGCAGAACTAACCATCATAATCGCACTATTCAACTGATCCGCCCTCACCATCATCCTAACAGGGATCGCAACCCTACTAACCGCCTCATACACCCTATTCATACTCCTAATAACCCAACGAGGCACACTACCTACCCACATCACTTCACTACAAAATTCAAGCACACGAGAACACCTCTTAATAACCCTCCACATCACCCCCTTACTCCTCTTAATTCTCAAACCAGAAATAATCTCAGGGATCCCCCTATGCAGATATAGTTTCAACCCAAACATTAGACTGTGATCCTAAAAATAGAAGTTAAACCCTTCTTATCTGCCGAGGGGAAGTTCAACCAGCAAGAACTGCTAATTCCTGCATCTGAGCCTAAAACCTCAGTCCCCTTAACTTTTAAAGGATAACAGCAATCCACTGGTCTTAGGAACCACCCATCTTGGTGCAAATCCAAGTAAAAGTAGTGGAAGCAACCCTACTCCTTAACACCTTCATACTCCTCACACTACTAATTATCCTCACACCACTCCTCCTCCCACTACTTCCAACCCCCGCTTCACTCTCCCCAACTACCATTACACACACCATTAAAACTGCCTTTCTAACTAGCCTAGTACCAATATTCCTCTTCATATGCTCAGGATCAGAAAGCATCATCTCCCACTGAGAATGGAAATTCATCACAAACTTTAAAATCCCCCTCAGCTTCAAAATCGATCAATACTCCATAACATTCTTTCCAATCGCCCTATTCGTAACATGATCCATCCTTCAATTCGCCTCATGATACATATCATCAGAACCACACATCACAAAATTCTTCTTATTCCTCCTAATATTCCTAATCGCAATACTCACCCTAACAATTGCCAACAACATATTCCTCCTATTCATCGGCTGAGAAGGAGTCGGAATCATGTCCTTCCTACTAATCGGCTGATGACAAGGCCGTGCAGAAGCCAACACAGCTGCACTCCAAGCCGTACTCTACAACCGAATCGGAGACATCGGCCTTATCCTAAGCATAGCATACCTAGCCTCAACAATAAACACCTGAGAAATCCAACAAACCTTCTCCCCCAATCAAGCCCCAACCCTCCCCCTATTAGGCCTCATCCTAGCAGCTACAGGAAAATCCGCCCAATTTGGCCTCCACCCATGACTGCCCGCTGCCATAGAAGGCCCAACCCCAGTCTCCGCCCTACTTCACTCTAGCACTATAGTAGTAGCCGGAATCTTCCTACTCATCCGCACCCACCCTATACTCTCCACTAACCAAACTGCCCTCACCCTATGCCTCTGCCTAGGAGCACTATCCACACTATTTGCCGCCACCTGTGCCCTAACACAAAACGACATCAAAAAAATCATTGCCTTTTCCACATCCAGCCAACTCGGACTGATAATAGTCACTATTGGCTTAAACCTTCCCCAACTAGCCTTCCTCCACATCTCAACACACGCTTTCTTCAAAGCCATACTATTCCTTTGCTCAGGGTCAATCATCCACGCCCTCAACGGAGAACAGGACATTCGAAAGATAGGAAGTATCCAGAAAACACTCCCAACAACTACCACCTGCCTAACCATCGGAAACCTAGCCTTAATAGGAACACCATTCCTGGCAGGATTCTACTCAAAAGACCCAATCATCGAGAACCTAAACACCTCTTACCTAAACGCCTGAGCCCTCCTCCTAACACTCCTAGCAACAGCATTCACAGCAACATACAGCCTACGCATAACCCTACTAGTCCAAACAGGATTCCCCCGCATATCCACAATCACCCCAATAAACGAAAACACCCCAACACTCATCAATCCAATCACCCGACTTGCCCTAGGCAGCATTACAGCCGGCCTACTCATTACATCCTATATTCCCCCTACAAAAACACCCCCAATAACCATGCCCACCCTTACAAAAACCGCTGCAATTATCGTCACAATCCTAGGCATTACCCTAGCCCTAGAACTCTCAAACATAACACATACCCTAACCCAACCAAAACAAACCGCATATCTAAACTTCTCCTCCATGCTCGGATACTTTAACCCCCTAACACACCGCTTCAGCTCCCTAACCCTTCTAAACAGCGGACAAAAAATCGCCTCCCACCTAATCGACCTATCCTGGTACAAAAAAATAGGCCCTGAAGGACTTGCTAACCTCCAACTCACAGCAACCAAAATCTCAACCCCCCTCCACACCGGACTACTCAAAACCTACCTAGGAACCTTCGCCCTATCAATCTTCATCGTCCTCCTGTCAACACACTAACCCCCCCCCCTCCTTCAATGGCCCCCAACCCCCGAAAATCCCATCCTCTCCTCAAAATAATCAACAACTCCCTAATCGACCTACCCACCCCCTCAAACATCTCCATCTGATGAAATTTCGGATCCCTCCTAGGAATCTGCTTACTAACACAAATCCTGACCGGCCTCCTACTAGCAACACATTACACCGCCGACACTACTCTAGCCTTCTCATCCGTAGCCCACACATGCCGAAACGTACAGTACGGCTGACTGATCCGTAACTTACATGCCAATGGAGCATCCTTCTTCTTCATTTGCATCTACCTACACATCGGTCGAGGACTATACTATGGCTCCTACCTATACAAAGAAACTTGAAACACAGGGATTATCCTACTACTCACCCTCATAGCAACTGCCTTCGTAGGCTACGTACTCCCATGAGGCCAAATATCCTTCTGAGGAGCTACAGTCATCACCAACCTATTCTCAGCCATCCCTTACATCGGACAAACCATTGTAGAATGAGCCTGAGGAGGATTCTCCGTAGACAACCCTACCCTCACCCGATTCTTCGCCCTGCATTTCCTACTCCCATTCCTAATCGCAGGCCTCACCTTAATCCATCTCACCTTCCTCCACGAATCCGGCTCAAACAACCCCCTAGGTATCATCTCAAACTGTGATAAAATCCCATTCCACCCCTACTTTTCCCTAAAAGACATTCTAGGCTTCATACTAATGCTACTCCCACTAACAACTTTAGCCCTATTCTCACCTAACCTGCTAGGAGACCCAGAAAACTTCACCCCAGCAAACCCCCTAACCACTCCCCCACATATCAAGCCAGAATGATACTTCCTATTCGCATACGCTATTCTACGCTCAATCCCTAACAAACTAGGAGGAGTATTAGCCCTAGCCGCCTCCGTCCTAATCCTATTCCTAATCCCATTTCTCCACAAGTCCAAACAACGCTCAATAACCTTCCGACCCATTTCCCAACTTCTGTTCTGAACCCTAGTTGCCAACCTCCTCATCCTCACATGAATCGGCAGCCAACCAGTAGAACACCCATTCATCATCATTGGCCAACTAGCTTCCATCACCTACTTCCTCATCCTCCTAGCCCTTTTCCCCCTAACTGGAGCTCTAGAAAACAAACTCCTCAACCACTAAATACTCTAATAGTTTATAAAAAACATTGGTCTTGTAAACCAAAAACTGAAGGCCTACCCCCTTCTTAGAGTTCCCGGCCCGCAAGGGCCATTATTGCCAAATTTCAACTAAGAACCACCCTAATAATCCCCCCCCCCCTCCCCCCCCTATGTACTATTGTACATTAACTTATATTCCACATATCATGAACTATTATGGGTAATACATATTAATGTATGTACTATATTCATATATATGTAATACGGGCATACACTTATCTAGTACATTTCTACATTCAGGGTCATGTTGCACTTCATGCTCTCCTAGACTATTTCTGGTCCTCGGGCTAAGTACATACCGAAGGTGAAGTCTTTATACATGGACTGATTTTCCTCACGGATATTCTCTGCGGATCAGTGCGACTGCAGCTATCGTTCCCCAGATTCTTGTGTGATCTCTTCCTTTATATATGCCTTTCCATTTATGCTTGTCCCCTGACCAAGACGGTCTAGGTTATCTCTTAGTCGGTCGGTCCCAGAAGTACCTGGCTACCCGGTGCATATGGGAGTCCTACATTCCCAGCTTCAGGATCATTCTTTCCCCCTAAACCCCTAGCACTACTTGCTCTTTTGTGCCTCTGGTTCCTACTTCAGGGCCATAACTTGATTAATCCCGTGGTCTTGCTCTTCAGAGATACTAAGCTATTTCAGGTACTACTTGGCCGCTTGAATCGGATCACTCTAGTGGTTTTTCTCTATTGGTTCCCTTTTTTTTCTGGGTAACCTCACAGGTGGCCCTCACATATGTGTTCATGCGCGGGTGGTCTAAGACGTGTGCCCAATGGCCCTCGGACGGGTTGGTGGATCTCAGGAGTTACTTAATGATATGGTTGGCGTGCGATTCAGATAGTTATCTGGCATTGATGCACTGGTCAGGAGCATTTGGCCCTCGGGCTGGTTCTCAATCTCAGGGAATGCTTAATGATACGGTGGAGGTACTATAGAGTAGTTGTCTGAGCATCTAAATGGACTTATCAGAGCATTTGGTTTGGTGTGTCCACAGACTCCCTTATAAGCTGCTATTTAGTGAATGCTTGTTGGACATATTATCTTATTCCTCTATTTTCCTTTTATTCTCTAAGTAACACTAGGCGTTTTCATCTAATATACAAATCATGTTCGTTTAACAAATTTTTACAAAATTTTTACAAAATTTTTACAAATTTATCACGAATTTATCACGAATTTATCACGAATTTATCACGAATTTATCACGAATTTATCACGAATTTATCACGAATTTATCATGAATTTATCATGAATTTATCATGAATTTATCATGAATTTATCATGAATTTATCATGAATTTATCATGAATTTATCATGAATTTATCATGAATTTATCATGAATTTTATATATGATTTTATGCATTTTTTTATGAATTTTTCATGAATTTTACCTACTTCTTTGCATTTTTTTTCATCAGCGGCGCTGGAGTTCCATTAATAAATTAACTTTTTTATCATCATATTTTATTATTATTTATCATCATATTTTATTATTATTTATCATCATATTTTATTATTATTTATCATCATATTTTATTATTATTTATCATCATATTTTATTATTATTTATCATCATATTTTATCATTACTTATCACTATATCTTGCCATTTACCATTCACCACAAAACCAACTCAAACAACTCCTAACATCCCATTAATAACACACACCAACCCAAACCTCAGAAAAAGAGGACTTAAACCTCTATCGCCAACTCCCAAAGCTGGCATTTTACATTAAACTACTCTCTGACTCCCCTAAACCGCCCGAATCGCCCCACAAGACAACCCTCGCACAAGCTCCAGTACAACAAACAACGTCAACAACAACCCTCACCCAGCCGCCAAGAACATCCCTGCCCCCCACGAATAAAACATGGCAACACCACTAAAATCCAACCGATCCACAAAAGCACCTCCATTATCTACAGTAACCACCCCAATCTTCCAGCACTCAACCCCACCAACAACCACCCCCACAACAAGCACCAGAACCATCCCTGCTCCATACCCTAAAACTCGTCAATCCCCTCAAGTCTCCGGAAAAGGATCCGCTGCTAAACAGACTGAATAAACAAAAACCACTAACATTCCACCTAAATACACCATAAACAACACTAAAGCCACAAACGGTACTCCCAGACTTACCAGCCACCCACACCCTACAACAGACCCCAACACCAACCCAACTACCCCATAATAAGGCGACGGATTAGATGCCACCGCCAAACCCCCTAAAACAAACCCCATCCCCAGAAGAAGGACAAAATAAGCCATTATAATTTCTGCTTGGCTTCTCTCCAAAACCTACGACCTGAAAAATCGCCGTTGTAAACTTCAACTACAGAAACCTAGCAAAACCATCTATATCATCCACCAGCAATCCTAAAGCAACCATACAATTAAAACACACCACACCAATCACTCTACTACATTCCACCAGGTCCTACCTACCCATTTCCCCTACCCACAAACACCACCCAACCACCTTTAAACACTGCACATAACCATACCTTTCACAAATTTTATCCATGCTTTTTCACATTTCATCTACCAAACACCACTGGAGTTCCATTAATTATTTCAAACAATTTATCATATTTATATACATAAACTGCACAAATCACACAAAATATTAATGCAACCCCCCTACCAAACCATGTAACCAAACAACCATAAAACAAACAACTAGCAATACTACCAAAGCCCTAAACAAGTAACTAATACTCTAAGCAATGAGCAATACTACCAAAGCCCTAAACAAGTAACTAATACTCTAAGCAATGAGCAATACTACCAAAGCCCTAAACAAGTAACTAATACTCTAAGCAATGAGCAATACTACCAAAGCCCTAAACAAGTAACTAATACTCTAAGCAATGAGCAATACTACCAAAGCCCTAAACAAGTAACTAATACTCTAAGCAATGAGCAATACTACCAAAGCCCTAAACAAGTAACTAATACTCTAAGCAATGAGCAATACTACCAAAGCCCTAAACAAGTAACTAATACTCTAAGCAATGAGCAATACTACCAAAGCCCTAAACAAGTAACTAATACTCTAAGCAATGAGCAATACTACCAAAGCCCTAAACAAGTAACTAATACTCTAAGCAATGAGCAATACTACCAAAGCCCTAAACAAGTAACTAATACTCTAAGCAATGAGCAATACTACCAAAGCCCTAAACAAGTAACTAATACTCTAAGCAATGAGCAATACTACCAAAGCCCTAAACAAGTAACTAATACTCTAAGCAATGAGCAATACTACCAAAGCCCTAAACAAGTAACTAATACTCTAAGCAATGAGCAATACTACCAAAGCCCTAAACAAGTAACTAATACTCTAAGCAATGAGCAATACTACCAAAGCCCTAAACAAGTAACTAATACTCTAAGCAATGAGCAATACTACCAAAGCCCTAAACAAGTAACTAATACTCTAAGCAATGAGCAATACTACCAAAGCCCTAAACAAGTAACTAATACTCTAAGCAATGAGCAATACTACCAAAGCCCTAAACAAGTAACTAATACTCTAAGCAATGAGCAATACTACCAAAGCCCTAAACAAGTAACTAATACTCTAAGCAATGAGCAATACTACCAAAGCCCTAAACAAGTAACTAATACTCTAAGCAATGAGCAATACTACCAAAGCCCTAAACAAGTAACTAATACTCTAAGCAATGAGCAATACTACGA